AACGTATTAGTAGCTTATATGCCATGGGAAGGTTACAATTCTGAAGACGCAGTACTAATTAGCGAACGTCTGGTATATGAAGATATTTATACTTCTTTTCACATACGGAAATATGAAATTCAGACTCATGTGACAAGCCAAGGTCCCGAAAGAATCACTAAGGAAATACCGCATTTAGAGGCTCATTTACTCCGAAATTTAGACAGAAACGGAATTGTGATGCTGGGATCTTGGATAGAAGCCGGTGATATTTTAGTAGGTAAATTAACCCCTCAAGCAGCAAACGAATCCTCGTATGCCCCAGAGGATAGATTATTACGAGCCATACTTGGCATTCAGGTATCCACTGCAAAAGAAACTTCTCTAAAACTACCTATAGGTGGAAGGGGCCGAGTTATTGATGTGAGATGGATCCAGAAAAAGGGGGGTTCCAGTTATAATCCAGAAAGAATTCGTGTATATATTTCACAGAAACGCGAAATAAAAGTGGGCGATAAAGTAGCTGGAAGACATGGGAATAAAGGTATCATTTCTAAAATTTTGTCTAGACAAGATATGCCCTACTTGCAAGACGGAACACCTGTTGATATGGTCTTCAACCCATTAGGGGTACCCTCACGAATGAATGTGGGGCAGATATTTGAATGTTCGCTCGGGTTAGCGGGGGATCTGCTAAAGAGACATTATAGAATAGCACCTTTTGATGAGAGATATGAGCAAGAGGCTTCAAGAAAACTAGTCTTTTCTGAATTATATGAAGCCAGTAAGCAAACAAAAAATCCATGGGTATTTGAACCCGAGTATCCGGGAAAAAGCAGAATATTTGATGGAAGAACAGGAGATCCTTTTGAACAACCTGTTCTAATAGGCAAGTCCTATATCCTAAAATTAATTCATCAAGTTGATGATAAAATCCATGGGCGTTCGAGTGGACATTACGCACTTGTTACACAACAACCCCTTAGAGGAAGGGCCAAGCAAGGGGGACAACGAGTAGGGGAAATGGAAGTTTGGGCTCTAGAGGGGTTTGGTGTTGCTCATATTTTACAAGAGATACTTACTTATAAATCTGATCATATTAGAGCTCGTCAAGAATTACTTGGTGCTACGATCATTGGAGGAATAGTACCTAACCCTGAGGATGCTCCAGAATCTTTTCGATTGCTCGTTCGAGAACTACGATCTTTGGCTCTAGAACTGAATCATTTCCTTGTATCTGAGAAGAACTTCCAGATTAATAGGAAGGAAGTTTGATCTGAATGAATCAGAATTTCTATTCTATGATCGACCGATATAAACATCAACAACTTCGAATTGGACCAGTGTCTCCTCAACAAATAAAGGCTTGGGCCAACAAAATCCTACCCAATGGAGAGATAGTTGGAGAGGTGACAAAACCCTATACTTTTCATTATAAAACCAATAAACCGGAAAAAGATGGATTGTTTTGTGAAAGAATCTCTGGACCCATAAAAAGTGGAATTTGTGCTTGTGGAAATTATCGAGTGATTGGAGCCGAAAAAGAGGACCCGAAATTTTGTGAAGAATGCGGGGTGGAATTTGTTGATTCTCGGATACGAAGATATCAAATGGGATACATCAAACTCGCATGTCCGGTAACTCACGTGTGGTATTTGAAACGTCTTCCGAGTTATATCGCGAATCTTTTAGATAAACCCCTTAAGGAATTAGAAGGCCTAGTATACTGCGATGTGTGATTTGATCGAAATTTGCATTTTACAGATTCAGACTAATAAACTGTCATCCCATTCAATCTGATTGGGATGCCCCCGACTCTGACATGTGTCTTGGAAGGAGTAACATGAAGCTCAGAATTATGGGTGTATTCAATACTCTAAATGAAAGGGGAGTTGATCCATGGTCGATCCCTTAACAGATAAATGGGAATTGCTAGTTATACCTCGTGAAAAAAAAAGATTTTTTCGTGGAATTAGCCATTCCATTTCTTTTAGAGAGAGATTCCGTTCAAGAAAGCAAATAGGGCATGGTTACAGAAGTCTATCTATCGCATATATGCTTCAAGGGACATCATGACATAACCGTCGAGGTTAGTAGGGACCTAAAAGATCGAATGGAACGAAACAATATATAGACAAGTAAATCCCTTACGAGTCCAAAAGTATTCCTTTAAGGGGGGATTCATCATTTGAAGGGAAGCAGACTACTCAAGAATTTCACATTTCAATTTTGTCGTAAATAAGTCATTCAGAAAGTGAAAGTAAAAAGAAAAATGAATTCATGAAAGGTTGGTCCTTGCTGGAAACTTGAGTAAGGAGTAGTTCTTTGTAGGGTTTTCTTTTTTTTTTTTATTGAACAAAGTCAAAAAATAAAGAACTCCCTTCCTTATTTGGTGTAACTACTTGAGCCGGATGAGAGGAAACCTTCACGTCCGATTTTTAAGGGGGGAACCCAATATAAACCTATCTCAATTTTTCTTTTGCTAGGCCCATAGTGAAAAAACCTACTTTCTTACGATTAC